CTTCGTTCCCTATTTCCACTCGCAGGATCCTGAGGAAAAGAATTTGGTTTCCACCGAACTGAAACAATATGCTGATGGCTCTAGTAAACCAAAACCATCGTTTTATAGCTATTTGGCTTCAATTTCCCTTTTACAAAAAAAAAATGGAAGATCTAGTTACGATTGGAAATAAACTTTTGTATCTTCATCCATAGATCCTTTACTCATACTCATTCAATTGGAAGAGTTAATCCAATTCAAAAAAATTATGCTTCGCGACTCCATATCCATAATCCAATCTTTTTTATTCAATTTCTAATTGGCCTTTGGATACAAATCGTGAGAATGTGTATTCTTCCTCAAATATGCTATTGAGAGGTAAAGGATTAAACCTTTTTAAGAAATAAAGTTTTTGATCGGAATATGAAAAAAACTGAAAGACCCCTTAACTATTTAAGTTTTTGATAGAACGAATCACACTTTTACCACTAAACTATACCCGCTATATATTTATTATTGTATATGAATGGACCATTTGTCGAACAAAAGAGTGAGGCGTAATCAAGATAGCACCAGAATCATGAAAATTCTAGCGTTGACGCTTCGTCCCGCCGGGGACTTAAATAGGCGAAGAGCAGAAAGCTTACTTAAATAACATAAAAAAAAGTTCTAGTTATATTATACTTTTCTTTTCGTTTGATACGAAGTCATTACTGACAGTCCCGGTCTGAAAGAATCATTGAAGCTGGATCATAGAAAGGATGAAATCTGCATACATGGTTCCTTTTTTTTTTCAACTTCTCTTTCAACTGCCAGAGCCAGATCTTACTTATGAATTAAGAATTCGGGTCAATTGGATCTCAATTGTTCAAATAAAGCTTGTCTCTTGAACAAATAAATGAGTTATATTATAACTACGTTTATAAATATGTGTGTTTAATATTTGATATTTTTTTTTTTTTTATTTTAATATTTTTTATTGTTTAATATATGTACATATATATGTACATAATAAAAAAATATATATGTTTTTTATTCCAGTTTCTTTTAATATTAAGTAATAATATTAAGATTAAGTATTAATATAATATTAAGTATTAATAATAAGAAATGACACTTCAACAAGTATTTTTGATTGATATCAAATCATTATTAAATCATTTTATCTATGGAAATACTGGCCTGGCCCGGCCAGTACTTAAACCAAGCCGGGGGAATAAACCTTTCGTACAAAATAAAAGAAGTAGGGTATTTTCTATTGGGGATATCCGTTTCGAATCATTATCTAAATTGAATTCCTGATCAAATTTCTTCTTAAAATTTCTTCTTACTATATATATATATATATTTATCCTATATATATATATTACTTTATTGTTCTTTTTATATATCTTTATTTATTATAAATATATATATATATATTGTCATTTATAATTATAATATAACTAATCTAGAATATAATTTATATAGAATATATAATAAAAGAATATATATATATATAAAAAAAAAAAATAGATAAATAAAAAAGGAAAACGAAGGTTTTTATCAATCTTTACTTCATGTGTCACATCACATAAAAAATTTTCCATTTTTAAATGGGGATGGGGAGAGATGGCTGAGTGGACTAAAGCGGCGGATTGCTAATCCGTTGTACGAGTTATTCGTACCGAGGGTTCGAATCCCTCTCTCTCCGCTTCTTCTGATTACTTGAGACTTTCGAATTCGAAGGAATTTCGATCCCTTGATTTTATCATAGGTAAATGTATGGAATACATAAAATCATAAGAAAAAAAATTTAGAAAAAGCAGGAAAAACTAAAAATATCTTTTTTTTATTCCTCACGTCCAGGATTACGCCCTGGATCATTAGATAAAAATCCGAAGATGAAGAGAGAAATAAAGAATATCACTACTGTATAAACGAATAGTTTGAGAGTAAGCATTACACAATCTCCAAGATCTTTTTTTTTTTTTTGAAAAAGGGAATAGATTACTTATTTTTTACCACATACACTATTTTGTTTTGACATGACACCCCCAACAAAAAAATGAAGTGTTTTTTGAAAAGAAAGTCATTTTCACGAATTTCTTTGGAATAAGATTTTGATTCCTTCGTTATCAAAAATTTCTTGTCATATGATTAGGTATTGTAGGCAACCTAATAAAATCTTTGCTCACTGTAAGGTCAGAACGAGGAAATAAGCTGATCAAAATTCATCGCCGCGGTTATTCAATATACAAAAATTTCTATTTTTGAATCGAGGGTTCATAATGTAAGACTTATCTGGTCTTATCAATTTTTCGAATTTTTATTTATCGAATAAATCATGAATTTAGCAGAGTATTAAATCATCGAAAACTTACAGCAGCTTGCCAAACAAAGGCTAAGAGAAAAAAAAGTAAAGGTATGACAGGCATAACATCTACGATTGGATTTAAAAAGGCATAAGCTTCGGGCAATTTGGCGAAGAAAAAACTACTCGAATAAAAGACAGAATTAAGACAGATGCAGATTAAACTAAAGATATTAAGCATAACAAAATTTCGTTCTTGTAGATTAGATAATTTTATTCTGATTGAGTTTTTTTTATAAGGGAAAAAAAAGACAAGTCAAAAAATCTTTCTTTTTCTTCGAACTCTCCCAAATAAAAATCCTTCCTTCCATTCTCAAATGAGAATACAAGGAATTCCATTTTCATACAATATCTTAACTGAATTCTATGTAATGATCAATGAATTTTTTTTATTCTATATCTACATGTGTTGAATCCTAGCAACAATATATTCCCAATGTATTTATTGGGTTGGGATTGACGAATAACCAATACCAATATTAATGTTTATTAGTGTCGAATAGAAATTCGAAATGGGGCGTGGCCAAGCGGTAAGGCAGCGGGTTTTGGTCCCGTTACTCGGAGGTTCGAATCCTTCCGTCCCAGATCGTTTCCATCAGAAACGAAAGATGGGATCACATTGTATCCCACATGAAACATAAAATTGTTAACGAGAACAATCTTTTGTTCTGAATTCTAAGAATGATTCTAAGAATCATATTTTTTCTTTCATTTGGTTTCTCACAAACGTAATCAAGTGTCAAATGTGGGTGGAAATAAATATCTTTTTTTTTTTAATTCAAAAAAGAAATTCTGGGTTTATCATTCACATTCAGGATATGCTCGTACTACTCAATATTCATTTTAAAGTTAGTTACTTATGGAAACTTTATGTTCCATATCTATGAAATGTCAATTCTCACATGAAGCATTCTGAATCGAAATGTGAATGAAAGAAAGGCCTCTTTATTCCCTTACCAAGGGTAAAAAGCCTAAAGTAAATAAATGGGGTATCCCAATTCCACAGTCTATGTGGAGACTAAAGAATAGGGAGTTTTTGGTACTAATTTCATCACTGGTTTTAAAACTTCTAAAGCTGGTGTGGGAAAAAAATAGTAAAAACGAATTGATCTGGACCCCATTTTTTTGTATTTTATCTGGTTCATCTTATATCTTATCCGGTTCAAATGAATAATTGTAAATCAATGTAATGTAGCGATTGGGGGAAATTCGTATATTGCATCTACTTGACTTTATGGAATTGATGGAAAAGAAAAATTCTTGAACCTGAAGTAAAACAAAATCTGTTCTGTATTGTATAAAATAAAAAAGTTTTATTAATAATTGATTTTTTTCCGGGATTGCAAATCTATTAATATTAAAGGTTCCTCTTTTGAGGTTTATAGTTTATTTGTTCGAGAAAAATGGATCCTTCATGATTGATCGTCCCGAACAATCTTTTTAAGATGTAAATAAGTCTTAAGCAAACTTATTTATTCGTCTTTTTTAGAAAAATGTTTCATTCATATGATAGAATATAGAGTTAAATAAATTGGATCCTTGCTGATCCTTCCCCGGATAAATACTTATCTATCCATAGATAGATAGAAAGTATGTACTATTATATACCGGTATACACACACCGGTTGATCCAATGACTATTCATGATTCCATATTGAATCAATTACATACCGGTTTGAAATAAAATTAGAGGAATGTTATGGTAAAACTTCGTTTGAAACGATGTGGTAGAAAGCAACGTGCGACTTGAAGGACATGATCGGCTGTGGATTCTTACATCCACCATTTTCTATAGGAATGAAGATGTTCTTGGCTCGACATAGTTTGTTCTGCTCTGTTAGGAACCTAATTTGTGTTAGGTTGTAAGTAAATAGTACATGATGGAGCTCGAGCAGAAAGGATTGATTCGTTTATCAGGGGGAAGAATCTAGGGTTAGTAACTATCAATAAGTTAGACCAACTTTGTAAGTATATCCTCATTATATAAATCGAAAGGTTAAAAAAATCGAAAAATCAAAGAAGTTTGAAAAATAAAAAGTAAAATTTTTCAGAATTGGTAAAACTATTTCGATCAAAAGTGTATCACAAGGGAATCCACCATTCATATTCTATTTATATAGTATAGAAAAAAATAACAAAAAACAAAAAGGTATGTTGCTGCTCTTTTGAAAGGAGTAAGGATCACCGAAGTAATGTCTAAACCCAATGATTTCACAAAGCAAAGATAAAGGATTCCGGAACAAGTAAACACTATTTTCAATTGTCTCAACAATTGAATCAGAATGAGGAATAAAAATAGATTCGAGATGAGACAAACAAAAGAGGTTAGAGACGGCTCAATAAATGTCTAAGGGTTTCCCTTCGAACTCTGTCAGAATTACCCAACTTGAGTTATGAGTACGAATGAGATTTCTTTTTTTCTGTAAGGAAGAATAAAAAAACGACTCAAATCATAATCTAATTCATGATTTTATGGATCCATTTGCCATTATATACATATACAGAAATTTAGAATCCTTTTTTCTCGAGCCGTATGAGGAGAAAACCTCCCATACGTTTCTAGGGAGGGCATTGTTTATTTACATCTATTCCAATGAGCCATCTACCGAATCGTTGCAATTGATGTTCGATCCCGAAGAGAAGGAAGAGATCTTAGAAAAGTAGGTTTTTACGATCCGATAAAGAATCAAACTTATTTAAATGTTCCTGTTATTCTATATTTCCTTGAAAAAGGTGCTCAACCTACGGGAACTGTTTGTGATATTTTAAGGAAGGCAGAATTATTTCAAGAAAGAACTTCGATTCGAGTTAATTAAAGTAAAAAAACAAAAAATTAATAAATAAAAAAGGGGGGGGTAACTAAGTATCTATCTTTGTGTAATTATTTACACACAATTTGCCTTTTTCTTGCTGTATTCATACTTAATTTACTTTTTTTCTTGTTTTGTTTGTTGCGGGAATCCACCAACAAACAAGGGGTTAATCTTGCTTATTGTACCTCTATTGATTGAATAAACCCGAGATTTTTTCTTTACTTTACCTCTTTCGTATTTTTTTTCATCCAAATTTCTTATTTATGTTTATGTTGTGCCAATCCAACACAAGTCCTTATTTGATTTACTTAAATTTGTTTTCTTAACATTGGATTCATATTGACAATGGTGCATCGAAGAAATATAATTTGATCGTAGATAAATAGATCCGTTTATCTCCACCCCATATTGGTTTTTTCTTTCCTTCACTTCAGTCAAATGATGGGTTTGCCCTGCCGGATTTACTGGCATACAAGATGTATTTTCTTAACGAAAAAGAAAAGAAAATTGATAAATAAAATGGCGGTTTGTCACAATTTTGACATCTCTATTGGGAATCTGTTGTTGTTTAATCCGATCTGTCCATTTTGGTATTTTGGTGTTTTTAATTGATCAACAAAAACAAATCTTTCTTTTCGATTTGTTCTAGTTCAATGTTTTGACGGGGTCGTGCAGTGCAATTCAATTGATTTTTTTATTTTGACCGTATTTACATATATATCCTATTTATTTTATTTTTATTCGGGTTGCTAACTCAACGGTAGAGTACTCGGCTTTTAAGTGCGACTATGATCTTTTACACATTTGGATGAAGCAAGAGATTCGTCCAGACTATTGGTAGAGTCTATAAGACCACGACTGATCCTCAAAGGTAATGAATGGAAAAAACAGCATGTCGTAATAAAATATTATTATTTTATTATTTAATTTATTATTTAATTAAATATTATTTAATTAAAGTAGAACTTTGAGTTTATCCTTACCGGATCGTTACAATTTTTTTTTTCTTTTTGGAAGTGAAAAAAAAAAATTCACATTTACAGTTGGGTCTAGTGAATAAATGGATAGAGCCCTATGGCTCTAATTCTGGTGAAATAAAAAGCAACGAGCTTTTGTTCTTAATTTGAATGATTACCCGATCTAATTAGACGTTAAAGATAGATTAGTGCCTGATGCGGGAAAGGGTGGGTTCTTCTGTGAGTGGACCATTGATTTTCTTTCTTTTTTTTTTTTTAATGAATCCTAATTATTCTTTATTATGGATTGGAGACGGATGTGTAGAAGAAACAGTATACTGATAAAGAGAATTTATTCCAAAGTCAAAAGAGCGATCGAGTTGCAAAAATAAAGGATTTTTTACCCTCTTGTAATTATAACGAACATAAACCAATTGGATAGAAAAGGAGAGGAAAAAGATCTGTTGATTGGACTCCCCTGTTTCCTTTGTTTGCGGGATATATATATTTTTCTTACTGTAATTATATACATAATACATATCCTGTTCTGACCATATTGCACTATGTATCATTTGATAACCCAAAAAATGAAATGGGTCCCGCCTCTGGTTCAAGTAGAAATGTAAATGTAAATGGAAGAATTACAAGGATATTTAGAAAAAGATAGATCTCGGCAACAACACTTTCTATATCCGCTTCTCTTTAAGGAGTATATTTACACATTTGCTCATGATCGTGGTTTAAATGGTTCGATTTTTTACGAATCCACGGAAATTTTTGGTTATGACAATAAATCTAGTTCAGTACTTGTGAAACGTTCAATTATTCGAATGTATCAACAGAATTATTTGATTTATTCGGTTAATGATTCTAACCAAAATCGATTCGTTGGGCACAACAATTATTTTGATTTTTATTTTTATTCTCAGATGATATTGGAAGGTTTTGCAGTCATTGTGGAAATTCCATTCTTGCTGCGATTAGTATCTCCCCTCGAAGAAAAAAAAATACCAAAATCTCAAAATTTGAATTTACGATCTATTCATTCAATATTTCCCTTTTTGGAGGACAAATTATCGCATTTAAATTATGTGTCAGATATACTAATACCTTATCCCATCCATCTGAAAATCTTGGTTCAAATCCTTCAATTCTGGATCCAAGATGTTCCTTCTTTACATTTATTGCGATTCTTTCTTCACGAATATCATAATTGGAATAGTCTTATTACTCCGAATAATTCTATTTTTCCTTTTTCACTTTTTTCAAAAGAAAATAAAAGACTATTTCGGTTCCCATATAATTCTTATGTATCTGAATGCGAATTTGTATTAGTTTTTCTTTGTAAACAATCTTCTTATTTACGATTAACATCTTCTGGAGCTTTTCTTGAGCGAAC